GAATGAATAAAAAAAAAATACAAACAGATGTCACGTTTCACGATATATATAGTAGTGGGGGATTATGGGACAAAAAATAAATCCACTTGGTTTCAGACTTGGTGCAACCCAAGGTCATCATTCTCTTTGGTTTGCACAACCAAAAAATTATTCAAAGGATCTACAAGAAGATCAAAAAATACGAGATTGTATCAAAAATTATGTGCAAAATAATATGAAAATATCCTCTAATGTAGAGGGAATTGCACGTATAGAGATTCAAAAAAGAATCGATTTGATTCAGGTCATAATCTATATGGGATTCCCCAAGTTATTAATAGAAGACAGGACTCGAAGAATCGAAGAATTACAGACGCATGTACAAAAAGAACTCAATTGTGTAAACCGAAAACTCAACATTGCTATTACAAGAATTGCAAATCCTTACGGGCACCCCAATATTCTTGCAGAATTTATAGCCGGACAATTAAAGAATAGAGTTTCATTTCGCAAAGCAATGAAAAAAGCTATTGAATTAACTGAACAGGCAGGTACAAAAGGGATTCAAGTACAAATTGCAGGGCGTATCGACGGAAAAGAAATTGCACGTGTTGAATGGATCCGAGAAGGTAGAGTTCCTCTACAAACCATTCGAGCTAAAATTGATTATTGTTCCTATGCAGTTCGAACTATCTATGGGGTATTAGGCATCAAAATTTGGATATTTGTAGACGAGGAATAATAAGAACTTACTTGACTTATATTTAGTTATATCTGGTGATAAAACAAAAAATGGCAAACTCTTTCATTCTTTTTCTGGTAAATAATAAAAAAAAAAAAAAGAACAATTCTATAAGGTTGAATAAAAATTCGATTAATCATTTGATATAATTGCTATGCTTAGTGTGTGACTCGTTGGTTTTTTTAGGGTTGGGATTCAAAAAAATGGACAGCCCATAGTACAAACTGATAACTATAGAACTAATAACCAACTCATCACTTCGTGTTATCTGGATAGAAAGAACCAGTCAAGATATGATATATAAGTCATATCATTGTAGCAACTGAAATCTTTTTTACATAAACAAAAAAAAAAAAAAAAACAATCTGATTATGGGTTGTAAAGCAATATATTATGGGTTGTAAAGCAATATAAAGTATACAGATAAATGGAAGGGTGAGAGAAAGATAGAAAAAGAATATTAATGATATATAATTCCAATATGTAAGGTCTATGAGTCATCTCATATAAAGGGAATGTAATAAAGCATCAATACTGATTGATCCATAATTAGACAAATCCGTGCATAGAACAAAAAATCAAGAGCCCCGAGCCAATAAAGACTGAGAAGGTTGACTCAAGAATAAATTTAATTGGAGGCTCCGTTGTAAAATTCAGACCTAATCATTAATCGAGAAGTGGTGGGAACGACAGAACCTGTGAATGCATAAGATTCTATTGAAAACGAATCCTAATGATTCATTGAGTAGGATGGCGGAACGAACCAGAAACCTATTCATTTATTCTGAGAGGTCATGTCATAGACTAATCTTACAACTGAATGTTGAAAGAGTAAATATTCGCCCGCGAATTTTTTTTTATTTCTAAATTTTAGTCGATTCGAAATAAAAGGAAAAACAAAATAAAGATTCATTATAGCGTTCTACCAAAACGACATTATCTATAAATAGAATACGTGTTAAATTCTATATTAAACCACAAAAAATTTCTAATTTATAATCGATTAGATCAAATTTCAAAGAATCCCACGATTCCATATATTATTAACCGTGTATTTTTTTTTGTTTAATTATTTTTAATTGTTTAATTCGCGAGGAGCTGGATGAGAAGAAACTCTCGTGTCCGGTTCTGTAGTAGAGATGGATAGAATTGCTAAACAACCATCAACTATAACCCCAAAAGAACCAGATTCCGTAAACAACACAGAGGAAGAATGAAAGGAATATCTTATCGAGGTAATCGTATTTGCTTCGGTAGATATGCTCTTCAAGCGCTTGAACCCGCTTGGATCACATCTAGACAAATAGAAGCAGGGCGGCGAGCAATGACACGAAATGCACGCCGCGGTGGAAAAATATGGGTACGCATATTTCCAGACAAACCTGTTACAGTAAGACCTACAGAAACACGTATGGGTTCGGGGAAAGGATCTCCCGAATATTGGGTAGCTGTCGTTAAACCCGGTAGAATACTTTATGAAATGAGCGGAGTAGCAGAAAATATAGCTAGAAGGGCTATTTCAATAGCGGCATCTAAAATGCCTATACGAACTCAATTCATTCTTTCTGGATAGGAATGTAGAAACAAACGAAAGGGGTTTTTGGGATGAAAAAAAAACAATTGCAGGTTTCTTTTTTTGTTTTGAACAAATAATATTTCTTTTTTTTTTATTTATACCTTTGCATTGAAAAAGAAAAAACCGATAAAAAAAAATGATATGATTCAACCTCAAACCCATTTGAATGTAGCGGATAACAGCGGGGCCCGAGAATTGATGTGTATTCGAATCATAGGAGCTAGTAATCGACGATATGCTCATATTGGTGACATTATTGTTGCTGTAATCAAGGAAGCAGTACCAAATACACCTCTAGAAAGATCAGAAGTGGTCCGAGCTGTCATTGTACGTACTTGTAAAGAACTCAAACGCGACAACGGTATGATAATACGATATGATGACAACGCTGCGGTTGTTATTGATCAAGAAGGAAATCCAAAAGGAACCCGAATTTTCGGCGCGATCGCCCGGGAATTAAGACAGTTAAATTTCACTAAAATAGTTTCATTAGCACCTGAAGTATTATAGGGGAAGACCTTAATATAGTATTTGAATGAAATTGATTAAATTTATTTAATTAATTAGTAAATTGTTTATCTATCACGTATATATCTTTAATAATTCATAAATATTAAAAAAAAAAAAAAGAATTCATAAATATTAAAAAATTCAGAAAAAAAGAAAAAGAGCATGTTGATTATATCAAAATTCGGGGGAAACAAAAATCTTAGTTTATCATGAGTAAAGACACTATTGCTGACATAATAACCTCTATACGAAATGCTGACATGAATAAAAAAAGAACAGTTCGAATACCATCTACTAACATCACTGAAAATATTGTTAAAATCCTTTTACAAGAGGGTTTTATTGAAAACGTGAGAAAACATCAAGAAAGCAATAAATATTTTTTGGTTTTAACCCTACGACATAGAAGAAATAGGAAAGGACCATATAGAACTGTTTTAAATTTAAAACGGATCAGTCGACCCGGTCTACGAATATATTCTAACTATCAACGAATTCCTAGAATTTTAGGCGGAATGGGGGTTGTAATTCTTTCTACTTCTCGAGGTATAATGACAGACCGAAAGGCTCGACTAGAAGGAATCGGCGGAGAAGTTTTGTGTTATATATGGTAATCTTTCTAATAGCCGACACGGTCATATTTGTGAAAAAAGAGAAAGGACAAGTTTATAATATTATCCCTCTTACATTAGTTGATACTTCAAAGCGGTTTTACCTGGAATGAAACAACAAAAATGGATTCATGAGGGTTTAATTACTGAACAACTTACCGATGGTATGTATCTTCCGGATTCGTTTAGATAACAAAAAAATTATTCTGGTTTTTGTTTCGTAAAGGATTTCATGTAGTTTTATACGTATACTACCATGAAATAGACTAAAAATTGAGGTAAGTCCTTATGATTCAACCAAAGGGCGTATAATTTAGAGACTCCAAAGCAAAGACTTGAATGATTAGGCGGTTTTTTCAATTTCAACATTCTTTCGTGAGGATACAATTCGAAATTCAAAATTTCAAGAAACTTATTTTCTTCCAATTAAGTAGATTCGGAATTAAAAAAAGGAATGACAAATATGAAAATAAGGGCCTCCGTTCGTAAAATTTGTGAAAAATGTCGATTGATCCGTAGGCGGGGACGAATTATAGTAATTTGTTCTAACCCGAGACATAAACAAAGACAAGGATAATCTTTCTAAAACAAAAAGACTCTCGAAATCTAAAGGACCCGATGTACAGATGTACAAATAAATAAATAAAATAAATTAAGTAAAAAAAAAATAAGTAAAAAAAAAAAAAAGAATTAAGGATCTGTTTTGACATGAAATGGATATATCCATATATCTCTGACTTATATTTATGAGATGATAAAATATGGCAAAACCTATACCAAAAATTGGTTCGCGTAGAAATAGACGTATTGGTTCACGTAAGAATACACGTAGAATCCCCAAGGGAGTTATTCATGTTCAAGCAAGTTTCAACAATACCATTGTGACTGTTACAGATGTACGGGGTCGAGTAATTTCTTGGTCCTCTGCCGGGGCTTGTGGATTCAAGGGTACAAGAAGGGGTACACCATTTGCCGCTCAAACCGCAGCAGGAAATGCTATTCGGACAGTAGTGGATCAAGGTATGCAACGAGCAGAAGTTATGATAAAAGGCCCGGGTCTCGGAAGAGATGCGGCATTAAGAGCTATTCGTAGAAGTGGTATACTATTAAGTTTCATACGGGATGTAACTCCTATGCCACATAATGGCTGTAGGCCTCCTAAAAAAAGACGTGTGTAAAAATAAACATTGAAGAGATTTCAAGAGAAATAAATAATTCAATGATTTGATCAAATAATATACTATGGTTCGAGAGAAAGTAACAGTATCTACTCGGACACTACAGTGGAAGTGTGTTGAATCAAGAGCAGACAGTAAGCGTCTTTATTATGGACGCTTTATTCTGGCCCCACTTATGAAAGGTCAAGCCGATACAATAGGCATTGCAATGCGAAGAGCTTTGCTCGGAGAAATAGAAGGTACATGTATCACACGCGCAAAATCTGAGAAAATACCACATGAATATTCTACCATAGTAGGTATTCAAGAATCCGTACATGAAATTTTAATGAGTTTGAAAGAAATTGTCTTGAAAAGTAATCTGTATGGAACTCGTAACGCGTCTATTTGTGTCAAGGGTCCTG